AATATGTCAATTGTAGAGTATCTATAGGGAGGAATTTTTGTAAGTAGCAATTTAGTATCGTTAGGGTAGGTTTGGGGTAATTGTTTAGTACTTATACAATTGGGTAGAAGAAGAATTTGGTGTTTTGTTTATTTTGAAAGGGAAATGTTGTGTTGAAGTGAATGGATCTATATATTTATAATTAGTTGGTGGTTTATTTCTCTATAGAAGAAGCTGGGAAGGTGATATAATAATTGTATTCTATACATTAAGTTCATTGAATTATATAATTATTCTTGTTTTTGGGGTTTGGCAAGATAAAATATTTATGTGGTTCAAACTTAATGGGGGGTAAGGGGGGTTTGTTGATAGGTAGCTTCTAGTACTGAAAAGTATCGCGTATACGTGTATACGTGTATACGTGTATACGTGTATACGTGTATACGTGTATACGCGTGTATACGTGTATACGTGTATACGTGTATACGTGTATACGTGTATACGTGTATCGTCTCGTTATGTCCTGATACCATTGACTGACATACACCCAGTTAAGTTTCATGTGGGGTTAACATTTCAATTTAAGTCCAGCTACAAGTTAATTGACTGTGTTAAGGCCACGCGGCCATAGGTGAGTCAGAGCATCCCTAAAATAAAAAAAATACCAAATGTATGACACCACAGTTATGTGTGAGCATGGGCTGATTAGTAATTAATCCATCGAGATGTCTTATTTAAGAGGAAAGAATGAGCCTCTAGATGAGATGGCCCTGAAGAAAGAACCAGATGTCTGATAAAGTGCATGTTTAGCTACCCCCAAGTTAAATGGGCCCGGAGCGAGGTTGTTGGATCCTTTTTACAAGGGTTGCTGATTTCACGTGAGTTGGTTACTAAGAGATAACCTATTCATTAATGGACTTAGATCTATAGTCTTTACTGATTTGAGTTATCACTTATGGTTTATGTAAGATAGATAGGAGTATGTACTATTGTCTGATTATTCACTTATACTTGAGTTGGATAGACATGTTGTTATACTGTTATGTACGTCTTAGTTGTTATGTATTATGTAATATTATAAGTTATATGTACTTGCTTATATGCATGGGGATATAAAGTTTATGCACGCTATACATAGGGCCGTCAAGTTTTTTGAGTCATTAAACAGTATTGTGGTGAACTGTTATATTGACTGTTTGGGTTATAAATTTAATACTAATGGTTGGGTTGAAATTTTTGGTGTTCATAGATAGATGGTTCAAGGAATAGTTTATTATAGAATATCAGCTTTGGGTGCTGGTGGTGGGGCTAGTGCTTCTTCCTTGAATGTCTTAGGGAGATTTGAGGTCTCCATCTTTGGTTTACAAGACCAGGGTAATTGTTATACTACAAAGACTCTTCATTTTAATAAGTTATTTTCTACAATGCTTGCTAATGGTATTAATACTAGGATAATTGTGAAGTATAGGATTGATGCTAATTGTCCGATGATAATGAATGGGTGTTCTACAGGTTGTCCTCCGATTCATGTTAAGGTGAGTAAGTCTGCTACTAGAATTCAGAATAAGCATTGACTGATTGGTCGGAATATCATGCTTCGTTGTTTTGCTGTGTGAAGGAGTGGTAAGAATGCTAGGATTAGGATTGACATTACTAAGGCTAGGACTCCTCCTAATTTATTAGGGATTGATCGTAGAATTGCGTATGCAAATAAGAAATATCATTCTGGTTTAATGTGTGGAGGTGTATTTAATGGGTTAGCTGGGATGTAATTATCTGGATCTCCTAGGAGGTCTGGTGAAAATAGGACGAGTGAAGTTAAAACTAGGATTAGGATTAATACTCCTAGAATGTCTTTGATGGTGTAATAGGGGTGAAATGGAATTTTGTCTGAGTCTGATGAAAGTCCTGATGGATTGTTTGAGCCTGTTTCGTGTAGGAATAGGAGATGTACACCTGCTAGGGCTGCGATGATGAAGGGAAGGATGAAGTGGAAGGCGAAAAATCGTGTTAGTGTGGCTTTATCTACTGAAAAGCCCCCTCAGATTCATTCTACTAGGTCAGTTCCAATATAGGGGATAGCAGATAGTAGGTTTGTAATAACTGTAGCGCCTCAGAATGATATTTGTCCTCAAGGAAGTACATAGCCTATGAATGCTGTAGCTATTGTGGCGAATAAGAGGATGACTCCGATGTTTCATGTTTCTATGAATATATATGATCCGTAATATAAACCTCGTCCTACGTGTAGAAATAGGCAGATGAAGAATATGGATGCTCCGTTTGCGTGTATGTATCGGATTAACCATCCGTAGTTTACGTCTCGGCAGATGTGGGTTACTGATGAGAATGCGGTTATTGTGTCTGATGTGTAGTGTATTGCTAGGAATAATCCTGTTAAGATTTGTAAGATTAGGCATACTCCAAGTAGTGAGCCAAAATTTCATCATGATGAAATGTTTGATGGTGCTGGTAGGTCAATGAATGAATCATTGACAATTTTTATGAGGGGATGAGTTTTTCGGATGTTTGTCATTAGAATTCTTGTAGTTGAATTACAACGATGATTTTTCATGTCATTGGTCATGGTTAGATTCCATGTGGGAATAATGATAACATATATTGCATTTATTTTAAGTACTATTTTAGTAGTTAGTTTTGTTGGTTTTTCTTCAAAACCATCTCCTATTTATGGTGGTGTGGGTTTAATTGTTAGTGGGGGTGTTGGATGTGGGATTGTATTAAATTATGGAGGTTCGTTTTTAGGATTAATGGTGTTTTTAATTTATTTAGGAGGTATGTTGGTTGTTTTTGGTTATACTACAGCTATGGCTATAGAAGAATACCCAGAAGTTTGAGTATCTAATAAGATTGTGTTGAGCTTGTTTATTTTGGGTCTTATGATGGAGTTATTATTTGTTGTATATTGTGTAGTTGATGAGAAATTGGAGATTGTGTTGAATTTTAATGGTCAAGGTGATTGGGTAATTTATGATACTGGGGATTCTGGGTTTTTTAGTGAAGAGGCTATAGGGATTGCTGCTTTATATAGTTATGGTACTTGATTAGTTATTGTTACTGGCTGATCATTGGTTATTGGGGTTCTGGTTGTTATGGAAATTACTCGTGGAAATTAAATAAGATGAGGGCTAAGAGTAGTGTAATTAAGAATGATAGGAAGTATAGTTTAATTAAGCCTTTTTGGTTTGATACTATAGTTGAGGCTAGCATTTGGAATTGTGCTACTGTTTTAGGAAGAATATTTTCTATTCATGTGAGGTCTAATGATATTGAGGCTGATTTTTGGCTGAATAGAAGGTTTATTTTGGGCAATGATCGGTGGATTAAGATTGGAAAATATCCTAGTTGATTTGAGAAATTGAATGATTTTTTAGGGTGTGGAAATTTTAAGTAATATGTTATTGTGTTTAATTCTATAGCTAGTGTGAATCCTATGATTGTTACTCCTAGGGCTGTTAGTTTTAGATATAATGGTATAGTTATTTGTGGTACAGTTATTGGGGTTAGATTGCTTGAGATAATGAATCCAGCAAAGATGCTTCCAAATAATAGGCGTTTAATTGGGTTAATAAGGTGTGGGTTGTTTTCATTAATTGTGATTATTGTTGGGAATCGTGGTTGTCCTAGTAATGCGAAGAATATAATTCGTGTACTGTAGACTGCTGTTAAGGATGTTGCGATTAGGGTAATTAGTAGGGCTCAGGCGTTGGTATACGACGTGTTTGCTGCTTCGATGATTAGGTCTTTGGAATAAAAGCCTGTGAGGAAAGGCATGCCTGTTAAGGCTAAGCTTCCTGTAATAAGGGCAGTTGTTGTAAATGGTATTGTTTTGAAGATTCCTCCTATTTTTCGAATGTCTTGTTCGTCGTTTAGGTTATGGATAATGGATCCAGAGCATATGAATAATATGGCTTTGAAGAATGCGTGGGTACAAATGTGGAGAAATGCTAGGTATGGTTGATTAATTCCAATTGTTACTATTATGAGGCCTAATTGACTTGAGGTTGAAAAGGCTACAATTTTTTTAATATCGTTTTGTGTTAGAGCGCAGATAGCTGTGAATAGTGTTGTTATTGCGCCTAGACATAGTGTTAATGTTTGGATTATAGGGTTATTTTCTATTAGTGGATAGAAACGGATTAATAGAAATACTCCTGCTACCACTATAGTGCTTGAATGTAATAGGGCTGATACGGGTGTTGGGCCTTCTATGGCTGATGGTAGTCATGGATGTAAGCCAAATTGTGCTGATTTTCCAGTTGCTGCTAAGAGTAATCCTATTAGAGGTAGTGTATTGTGGTTTGTATCAGTGATGAAAATTTGTTGTAAATCTCAGGAGTTTGTATTAAATAGAAAACATGCTATGGTTAGTACGAAGCCAATATCTCCAATTCGGTTATAAAGGATGGCTTGAAGGGCGGCGGTGTTGGCGTCGGTTCGTCCGTATCATCAACCAATTAGGAGGAATGATATAATTCCTACACCTTCTCACCCGATGAATAGTTGGAATAGATTATTTGCTGAAACTAAAATTATTATTGTAATTAAGAATATTAGAAGATATTTGAAAAAGCGATTTATGTTTGGATCTGAATGTATATATCATATTGAAAATTCTATAATTGATCATGTTACGAATAACGCTACTGGTATAAAAATTATAGAAAAATAATCTAATTTGAAGCTGAGTGTTAATTTTATTGAGTTGATAGTTACTCAGTGTCAATTTGAAATGATTGTCTCTTGTCCTGAATAGATAAATATAATGGCCGGGATTATGCTAATCATAAAGGCGTAGGAGATAGTGGTTTTAACATATTCAGGATAGTTATTTTGCTTATAGATGTTTGTTAAGGTTATTGCAATGGGTAATGTGAGGATGAGTAATGACAATAATAATAATGGTGAGGATATATTAATTACTTTTATTTGGAGTTGCACCAAGTTTTTGGTTCCTAAGACCAATGGATTACTTCTATCCTATAAAAGTGGTAAGGTAGCCATATGGTTAAATATGGTGGCATGAATTAGCAGTTCTTGTCATTCTACCTCGGTAAATAAGAAGATATAAGCTTCTGTTTTTAGATTCACAATCTAATGTTTTGATTAAACTATATTTACAGTACATAGTCCCCATAATGATTTTGGGATTTAATGAGAGTAGTAGTAGGGGGGTTATGTGTAATGCTATTAGTGCATGTTCTCGTGTGAATGAGGGGTTGATGTTGATGATGTGGTGTGTATGCTTACCTCGTTGTGTTTGGATTAATATATATAGGGAATAGAGAGCGGTAATAACTATATTTAACCCTATTATAATTATAGTGAGGTTAGATCATGAGAAAGATGATAGTATTACTAGTAATTCTCCAATTAGATTGATTGTGGGAGGTAAAGCTAGGTTAGTGAGGGTTGCTAGGAGTCATCATGCTGATATTAGTGGTAAAAGAGTTTGTAACCCTCGGGCTAGGATTATTGTACGGCTGTGAATTCGCTCGTAATTTGTGTTGGCTAAACAAAAAAGTATAGATGATGTTAGACCGTGTGCGATTATTAGGACTGTAGCTCCTATATAACTTAAGGGGGTTTGGATTATGATAGCTACGATGACTAGGGCTATGTGGCTTACTGATGAGTAAGCGATTAGTGATTTTAGGTCAGTTTGTCGTAAGCAGATTGAACTAGTTATAATTATGCCTCATAATGATAAGGCTAGGAAAGGGTAGGCTATAAAGCTTGTATATGGTGATAAGATTATTGTAATTCGTATTATTCCGTACCCTCCTAGTTTTAGTAGAATTGCTGCAAGTACTATTGATCCTGCGATTGGAGCTTCAACATGTGCTTTTGGAAGTCACAGGTGTAATCCATATAGGGGTATTTTTACTATAAATGCTATAATACATGCTAATCATAATAAATTTGATGACCAGTTGTTTGGTAGTGGTTGTGAAAGTATTTGAATCATTATTATATTAAGTGATCCTGTAGAATTTTGTAGATAAGTTAATGCTACTAAAAGTGGTAGGGAGCCTACTAGTGTATAGAATAGAAAATATATACCTGCGTTCAGTCGTTCTGTTTGATTACCTCATCGTGTAATGATAATTAGAGTGGGTACTAGGGTTGCCTCAAATAATACGTAGAATAAAATTAATTCTGTTGCAGTGAATGTTATGATTAGAAATACTTGTAGGGTAATTAATATAGAGATATATAGTTTTTTTCGAATGATTTGTTCGTTTGATAGGTGAAATTGACTAGCTATTAATATTAATGGAAGCAGTCATGTGGTTAATACTAATAGGGGGGTTGATAGTGGATCAGAGAAAAATATGATAGAGAGATTAAGGTTATTTTCACTAGGTTGATTTAGGTATAGTAAGCTTATTAAGCTAATTAAGAAACTATATATTGTTGTGTTAATTCAGATCATGTTGTTTTTTGATATTCAGGTTAGTGGTAGAAGTATTGTAGTGGGGATAATAATTTTTAGCATTGTAGGAGGTTAAGATTTTGTACATAATCTACTCCATATGTATTGGATACCATGACGAGCAGGGAAAGACCAATGGCTGCTTCGCATGCTGCGAATACTAATAGGATGATTGGGATTATGCTAGCTAAGGTGAAATGGGTATTTAAGATAACAATGGTTAATAGGATGAATAGTGATAGCATTATACCTTCTAAACATAGGAGAGATGATATTAAATGGGATCGGTATATTAGTACACCTACTAAAGAGATTAAGAACGCAATTATAATATTAATATATACTATAGACATTTGATAATTATGGATATACCCACAATCTAATGAGTCGAAATCATTTGTTTTGTTTAAACTAATTATCAATTCGTTTCATTCTAATCCTTTTTGTGTTCATTCATATGCTAAACTTAATGCTAGCATGGAGATTAGAATTAATGCTATTGTGAGAATTGTTTTTACATCATTTATTTGTGATGCTCATGGTAATGGTAGTAATAGTGCGATTTCTAGATCGAATAATAAAAATGTAATGGCGACTAGGAAAAATTTTATTGAAAAAGGAAGTCGAGCTGATCCTATAGGGTCAAATCCACATTCGTAGGGGCTTGATTTTTCTGCATAGATGTTTAATTGTGGGAGTCAAAAGGCGATTAGTACGAGGATGGAGGCTAGTAATGTGTTTACGATAATTGCTAATAATAGGTTAATTATTCCTCCTCGGGGTTTTACCGAGACTAGCTGATTGGAAGTCAGCTGTACTATTAATACTAGGGGAATATGATCCTCATCAATAAATTGATACGTATAGGAATAGTCATACTACATCTACGAAATGTCAGTATCATGCTGCTGCTTCGAATCCGAAATGGTGATTGGATGTGAAGTGATATTTTAGTTGTCGTAAGAAACATACCATTAAAAATGTGGTTCCAATAATTACATGGAATCCGTGAAATCCTGTTGCTATGAAGAATGTTGAGCCATATACTCCATCTGAAATGGTGAAAGGGGCTTCATAATATTCTGCTGCTTGGAGAACTGTGAAGTAGATTCCTAGGGCAATAGTGATAAATAATGCTTGAATTATATGCATTCGATTTCCTTCTATTAGGCTGTGATGTGCTCAGGTAATTGATACTCCTGATGCTAAAAGTACGGAAGTATTAAGTAATGGTACTTCTAGTGGATTAAGAGGGTGAATTCCTGCTGGTGGTCAAAAACCTCCTAGCTCGTGTGTAGGGGCTAGGCTTGAGTGGTAGAAAGCTCAAAAAAATCCGGCAAAGAAGAAGACTTCTGAAATAATGAATAGGATTATACCATATCGGAGTCCTTTTTGTACAATAGGGGTATGGTGTCCTTGGAATGTTCCTTCTCGTACAATGTCTCGTCATCATTGATACATAGTAAGTGAGTTGCCTAGTAGGCCTATACATAATAATACGGGTGAGTTAAAGTGAAATCATATAATTAATCCGGATGTTAATAGTAAAGCGGAAAGTGCTCCTGTTAATGGTCATGGGCTGGGGTTAACTATGTGGTATGCGTGTGTTTGGTGTGTCATTAAGTATTATCGTGTAAATACAGGCTAACTAAAAGTGTAAACACGTATGCTTGGATGAGGGCCACGGCAAATTCTAGAATGGTCAGTAGGATTAAGATAATAAATGTTACTAGGGCAGTGGCTGTGCTAATACTCATAAGAACAAGAGTTGCTCCTCCGATTAAGTGAATTAATAGGTGACCAGCAGTGATGTTAGCTGTTAGTCGGACGGCTAATGCTATTGGTTGGATAAATAGGCTGATTGTTTCGATAATAATTAGTATAGGGATTAATGGGAGCGGTGTTCCTTGAGGAAGGAAGTGAGCTAGTGAAGCTTTTGTTTTGTAACGGAAACCTGTAATTACTGTACCTGCTCATAGTGGGATTGCTATTCCTAAGTTTATTGATAATTGTGTAGTTGGAGTAAATGAGTGTGGTAGTAATCCAAGTAAGTTTGTAGAACCAATAAATAAGATTAGTGATATTAATATTAGGGTTCAGGTTTGTCCTTTAGTATTATGGATAGATATTATTTGTTTAGATGTTAGTTGGATTAGCCATTGTTGAATTGAAATAAGGCGGTTATTAATTAGTCGATTAGGTGTGGGGAATATCATGCTGGGAAACATGATAATTAGTATTACAATAGGTAATCCTATTATTGTTGGGGTAATGAAAGAGGCGAATAGATTTTCGTTCATTTTGTTTCTCAAGGTGTATTGTGTTTTAGTGATTTTATTGATTTTAGCTCTGGACTGGATGGAAAAATATGTTTTGAAATTTTTAATTGGAATAAGATATATAGTGTGATGATTGTTGATAAAATAGTAATAAATCATGTAGATGTGTCCAGTTGTGGCATATCATTAAGGAGAGGATGTAATCTCTCATTCTTTAACTTAAAAGGTTAACGCTTAGTATTTTAGCTTCTTAATGACTTTATAGTATAGATGTTGATCATTTTTCGAAGGTTTTTAATGGCACTATTTCTAGAACAATTGGTATAAAACTGTGATTTGAACCGCAAATTTCCGAACATTGTCCGTAAAATAGTCCTGGTCGTGTTGATAATAGAGTCGTTTGGTTTAATCGACCTGGAATTGCATCTGTTTTTAATCCTAGTGAGGGTACAGCTCATGAGTGTAATACGTCTTCTGATGAGATTAACATACGGATTGTTATTTCCATTGGTAGAACGACTCGGTTATCTACTTCTAATAGTCGCAATTCTCCAGGTTTTAGGTCAGTAGTGGGTACTATATAAGAGTCAAAAGTCAAATCTTCGTAGTCAGTATATTCATAGCTTCAATATCATTGGTGACCTATGGTTTTAACTGTTAAGGATGGATTATTAATTTCGTCTATTATATACAGAATTCGTAGTGATGGTAGTGCGATTATAATAAGAATAATAGCTGGTAAAATTGTTCAAATGGTCTCTACGGCCTGTGCATCTATTGTGCTTGTATGAGTTAATTTAGTTGTAAGTATTAGAGAGATAATATACAATACTAAGGAGCTAATTAGGAATGCAATTATTAGTGCGTGATCATGAAAATGTAAGAGTTCTTCTATAATTGGAGATGTTGCGTCTTGGAAACCGAGTTGAAATGGGTATGCCATAGAGATATAAAGGATTTCAACCTATAATTTAACTTTGACAAAGTTATGTAATATTTTACTAATACCTCAATTATAGAGAAAGACATAGTGGTTATGGGATTGGCTTGAAACCAGTTTTTGGGGGTTCGAATCCTTCCTTTCTTATATGTTACTTAGGATTAACATAGGTTGGTTCTTCGAATGTGTGATAGGGTGGAGGGCAGCCGTGGAGTCATTCGATATTTGTTGTTGTTAATTCTACTGTTGATACTTCTCGTTTTGAAGCAAAAGCTTCTCAGATTATGAATACTATTAGTATTACTGCTGTTAGTGAGATGAATGATCCTATTGATGATACTGTATTTCATGTAGTATATGCATCTGGGTAATCGGAATAACGTCGTGGTATTCCTGAGAGACCTAAGAAATGTTGTGGGAAAAATGTTATGTTTACGCCTACAAACATAATGGCGAAGTGAATTTTTGCTCAGGTTTGGCTTAAGGTATAGCCTGTGAATAGTGGGAATCAATGAACAAATCCTGCAAGGATGGCAAATACAGCTCCTATAGATAATACATAGTGGAAGTGGGCTACTACATAATATGTATCATGTAAAACGATATCTAATGAGGAGTTGGCTAGGACAATTCCGGTTAAGCCTCCTACTGTAAATAAGAAAATAAACCCTAGAGCTCATAGTATAGCTGGAGATCATTTGATATTTCCGCCGTGTAATGTTGCTAGTCAACTGAATACTTTAACCCCAGTAGGAATGGCGATAATTATAGTTGCTGATGTAAAGTAAGCACGTGTGTCTACATCTAAGCCTACTGTGAATATGTGGTGAGCCCATACGATAAAGCCTAGAAAACCAATAGATATTATAGCTCAAACTATTCCTATATATCCAAATGGTTCTTTTTTCCCTGAATAATATGTTACGATATGGGAAATTAATCCGAAACCGGGAAGGATTAGAATATATACTTCTGGGTGACCAAAGAATCAGAATAGGTGTTGATATAGGATAGGGTCACCTCCTCCAGCTGGATCGAAGAATGTTGTATTTAGATTTCGATCTGTTAATAGTATTGTAATACCTGCTGCTAGAACTGGAAGGGATAGTAATAGTAATACAGCGGTAATTAGAATTGATCACACAAATAATGGTGTTTGATATTGTGATATTGCTGGTGGTTTTATGTTGATGATGGTGGTAATAAAATTAATTGCCCCGAGGATAGATGATACACCTGCTAAATGGAGAGAGAAAATGGCTAAATCAACAGATGCTCCTGCATGAGCTAGGTTTCCTGCTAGAGGAGGGTAAACAGTTCATCCGGTACCAGCACCTGCTTCAACTGTAGATGATGCTAATAGTAATAAGAAGGATGGGGGTAATAGTCAAAAGCTCATATTATTTATTCGTGGGAATGCTATATCTGGAGCCCCAATTATTAAGGGAACGAGTCAATTTCCAAACCCTCCCAAGAGAATTGGCATAACTATAAAGAAAATTATTACGAATGCGTGAGCTGTTACAATTACATTATAGATTTGGTCATCGCCTAATAGGGATCCTGGTTGTCCTAATTCAGCTCGAATTAGCAGACTTAAGGCTGTACCGGCTATTCCGGCTCAAGCTCCGAATAATAAGTATAATGTACCGATATCTTTATGGTTTGTTGAGAATAATCAACGGTTGATGAACATAGGTAAAATGGCTGAGTAAGCATTAGACTGTAAATCTAAAGACAGAGGTTTAAGTCCTCTTTTTACCAAGCCCTGTGGTGAAAGTTTCATGTTGAATTGCAAATTCAAAGACGCAGCTTCAATTCTGCCGGGGCTTCTCCCGCCTCATTTTTGTTTTTTTCGAGGCGGGAGAAGTAGATTGAAGCCAGTTGATTAGGGTATTTAGCTGTTAACTAAAAATTCGCGGGATTATAGCCCGTCAATCTAGATAAGGATTTAGCTTAATTAAAGTAGTTGATTTGCATTCAGCTGATGTAGGATAGAGTCTTGCAATCCTTAGCAGAAGTTAAGTAATTTGTACTTGCTTAGGGCTTTGAAGGCCCTTGGTCTCATTTTAACCTAAACTTCTATTGTAATATTATTAGTATGGGTGTTAGGGGTAACAGTATAGTTGATATAATAAATAGTGGTGATAGTAATGGGATTTTTTTTGTGTTTTCGAATTGTCATTTTATTTTTATGTTATTTGTAGATGGGAATAATGTTAGGGATGTGGAGTAGGTGAGTCGTATGTAGAAATATAAGTTTAATAGGGCCATAATTGCTATTATTGTGGGTATAATGATGCTGTTGTTTTTTGTTAATTCGTTGATAATTATTCATTTAGGTATGAATCCTGATAGGGGAGGTAGTCCTCCTAATGATAATATTGTTAATAGGATTAGTGTTGATATGAGTGGTGTTTTATTTCATAGGTGTGATAATGATAGGGTGGTGGTTGAGGAGTTGAAGTGGAGTATTATAAATACTGAAAGTGTTATTATGATATAGATGGTTAAATTTAGAATTGTTATAGTTGGATTATAAATTAGGATGGCGGTTATTCATCCTATATGGGCAATTGATGAATATGCTATAATTTTTCGTAGTTGTGTTTGGTTAAGTCCTCCTCATCCTCCTACTGCTACTGACAGAATGGCCGTGGTTAATAGTAGGTTGGTGTTGATTGAATGAATTATTTGGATTAGGACTGATAATGGTGCAATTTTTTGTCATGTGAGTAATACTATTCCTGAGGTAAGGGAAATTCCTTGGGTTACTTCTGGTACTCAGAAGTGGAATGGGGCTACGCCAAGTTTTATGATTAAGGCAATAGTTATTATTAATGATGCTGTTGGGTTAAATATTTTTGTTATGGTTCATTGTCCTGAGTAAGTTAGATTAATGATGATTGCTAATAAGAGAAGTATTGATGCGGTTGCTTGTGTTAGAAAATATTTGGTTGCGGCTTCTATTGATCGTGGATTAAAGTTTTTTATTAACAGGGGAATGATAGCTAATATATTTATTTCGAAGCCGATTCAGATTATTAACCAGTGTGAACTGATTAGTACAATAGTGGTTCCTAATGCTACTGTTAATGAGATTGTGGAAAATACTAAGGGATTTATTAGTACGGGAAGGATATAAACCAACATTTTCGGGGTATGGGCCCGATAGCTTATTTAGCTGACCTTACTGTAGAGCATGGTGTAATATGGTAGCACGAAGATTTTTGAAGTCTTAGGAACAGGTTCGATTCCTGAAGTTCTAGAAATAAGAGGGCTTAAACCTCTATAATTTACTCTATCAAAGTAACTCTTTTATCAGACATATTTCTATATTTGGGGTGGAATTCCTGATGTAAGTACTGGCAGGGATACGTGTCATATACATAGGGCTAGTGTAAGTGGTAGGAAGTTTTTTCATAGTAAATGTATTAATTGATCATATCGGAACCGTGGGTATGAGGCTCGTACTCATAGAAATGAGATTGTTAGGATTATGGTTTTGATTATAAAATTAATAGAGTATAATTCTGGTATGATGGGGCTGTGGAAGGCTCCTAGGAATAGAATTGTAGTTAGGACATTTATTATAATAATGTTTGCATATTCTGCTAGGAAGAATAAAGCAAATGGACCTGCTGCATATTCTACATTGAATCCTGATACTAGTTCTGATTCTCCTTCTGTTAGGTCGAATGGGGCTCGATTTGTTTCTGCTAAGGTAGAGATAAATCATATTATGGCTAAGGGTCATGATGAAAATAGAAGTCATGTATATTCTTGTGTGATAATTAGGTTTGCTAGTGAGAATGATCCACTCATTAGTAGAATAGATAGTAGGATGATTGCTAATGTTACTTCATAAGAAATAGTTTGTGCTACTGCACGTAGGGCCCCGATTAGGGCGTATTTTGAATTTGAAGCTCATCCTGATCATAGAATTGAATATACGGCTAGACTTGAAACGGCTAGGATGAATAATACGCTTAGGTTTATGTTGATTAATGGGTAGGGTATTGGTAGTGGAATTCATATGGTAAGGGCTAGTGTTAATGCTAGAATAGGGGCTGCGATGAATATAGAGATTGATGATGTTAGTGGTCGTAGTGGTTCTTTTGTGAATAGTTTTACTGCGTCAGCAATTGGTTGGAGTAATCCGTATGGTCCTACTACGTTGGGTCCTTTACGTAATTGTATATAACCTAATACTTTTCGTTCGATTAAGGTTAGGAATGCTACGGCAAGTAAAATTGGAACAATTAGTGTCAGAAGATTAATTATGAACATGTTGTTAGGGAGAGGATTTGAACCTCTGAGTAATAAAGGTTTAAGTTTTACGCAATTTCCGGGCTCTGCCACCCTAACGAAGCCCTGTTTCTAGGGCAGAATTGTAATAAATTACTAGATTTAGATTAATTCATCTATTGGTTTTAAGGCTCTCCTGTAGAGTTGGCCTTATTTCTCTTGTCCTTTCGTACTGGGAGAAATATTAAATAGATAGAAACCGACCTGGATTGCTCCGGTCTGAACTCAGATCACGTAGGACTTTAATCGTTGAACAAACGAACCATTAATAGCGGCTGCACCATTGGGATGTCCTGATCCAACATCGAGGTCGTAAACCCTATTGTCGATATGGACTCTTAAATAGGATTGCGCTGTTATCCCTAGGGTAACTTGTTCCGTTGATCAATGTGATTGGATCAATTGTGATGTATTAGCTTTGACTCGTAAGTCTTGGCTTGAATCTCTCGGAGGTTATTTTATACTCCGAGGTCACCCCAACCGAAATTGTTAACTCAGTTTTTTGTTTTTTGGTCACCTTTTGGAGGGAATTATGTTTTTTTGAGTTAATTAATTGAAGCTCCATAGGGTCTTCTCGTCTTATTTTTTTATCCCCGCCTCTTCACGGGAAGGTCAATTTCACTGATTGGAAGTAAGAGACAGTTAAACCCTCGTGTGGCCATTCATACAAGTCCCTAATTAAAGAACAAATGATTATGCTACCTTTGCACGGTCAGGATACCGCGGCCGTTTAACTAATGTCACTGGGCAGGCAGTGCCTCTGATACTGGTTATGCCAGAGGTGATGTTTTTGGTAAACAGGCGGGGTTTGTGTTTGCCGAGTTCCTTTTACTTCTTTTAATCTTTCCCTTAATAAGTGTGCACACCGGTGTTGGGTCAACAATAAATTTAATAAGTTTTTTATTTATGATTATTATTATTTTGTTGTTAACTATCAGTGGTTATCCGATCTGATATAGGCTTGTGCAGGGAGAAATTATTCTTGTTACTCATATTAACAGTATTTCTTCTATAGTTTTATAGATTAGTCCAGTTATTTTCATTGGGAGATTGTTTTATTATAGGAATTAAAATTTTTAGTAATGTTGAGCTTGAACGCTTTCTTAATTGATGGCTGCTTTTAGGCCAACTATGGTAATTTTAATATTCTTACTCTCCAATATAAGGTTGTATCCTTTGTCTTAAGGGCTGTACCTCTAAAGACTAACATTTAATTCTACATTATAATTTTGTTTTTTGTCAGTAGGAATTAAAGTTGAACTTATATTCTTTTCTGGACAACCAGCTATCACCAGGCTCGGTAGGCTTTTCACCTCTACCCACAAGTCTTCTCACTATTTTGCCACATAGACGAGTTTGCTCTGTTAAGCTGCTCATGGGTAGCTCGTCTGGTTTCGGGGTATTTAACTTAAGTTCTCTTTGCTAAAGTTTACTAGTTAACTCATTATGCAAAAGGTAAAAGGGTTAATCTTTGCTATTTATCACTTTTAATTTATTCTTTCACTCGTTCCCTTGCGGTACTTTCTCTATAGCGCCTATTTAAAATTTCTATCTCCTATACTTTAATTTATAAATGTTTTATTTTAAAGTTGGTTTATGTAGTTGTGTTTTGTTTTGTTTGGGCTAGCTTTAGTTCAAAGTGTCCGTGTTTAATGGAATCTTCTGGGTGTAGGCCAGGTGCTTTGTTATTAAGCTACACTTTGGTTAATCCAAGCACACTTTCCAGTATGCTTACCTTGTTACGACTTGTCTCCTCTTGTATGTGTTACCTTGTTATTATGTATATAAATATTGGTTTTAGTACTTGAGGAGGGTGACGGGCGGTGTGTGCGTGCTTCATGGCCTTATTCAATTAAGCACTCTATTCTTAATTTACTACTAAATCCTCCTTTAGCCTTTAGTTTCATAAAGGTTTTCGTAAAGTATTCTATTGTAGAAAATGTAGCCCATTTCTTCCCAACCCATTAGCTACACCTTGACCTAACGTTTTTATGTCATATACTTGTGCTTACTATGATTCCTTTTAAGGGTTTGCTGAAGATGGCGGTATATAGGCTGAATTAGCAAGGGTTGGTGAGGTTTATCGGGGTTTATCGATTACAGAACAGGCTCCTCTAGAAGGATATAAAGCACCGCCAAGTCCTTTGAGTTTTAAGCTGTTGCTAGTAGTTCTCTGGCGGACAATCTTGTTAGTTGGATTGTCTTAGTTTAGGGCTAAGCATAGTGGGGTATCTAATCCCAGTTTGGGTCTTAGCTATCGTGTAATCAGAATTTGTTAAAGTCACTTTCGTAGTTTATTTTTACTTTAGCTGAGGGTTTTTACATCTTAGCTAAGTCTTGACTTTATTTTTGGTTTATTTTTTCTTTAACACTCTTTACGCCGTATGTCTATTAACTTGGGTTAATCGTATGACCGCGGTGGCTGGCACGAAATTTACCAACCCTATGTCAGTATAACTTAGTCAAACTTTCGTTCATTGCTTAATTTTTATCACTGCTGTTTCCCGTGGGGGTGTGGCTTTGCAAGGTGTTGTGAGCTACCTAATTGGTGTACTTGATACCGGCTCCTTTATGTCCTATGAATATAGGACTTTAAGGGCATTCTCACTGGATCGGGGATGCTTGCATGTGTAAATTTACTGACAGCTAATAGAAAGGCTGGGACCAAACCTTTATAATGTTTATGGAGTCCGTAGGACTCATCTAGGCATTTTCAGTGCCTTGCTTTTAGTTAAGCTACATCAAC